TTAAGATTAAGAAAGTTAAATTCTTATTAATTGCTTTGAAGGCAACAGGTTTGATTAACCTAAATCCTATAATATTATTTTTCTTTTTTTGAATTAATTTCATTAATTCTAAAATAATATTATAAAAGTAAGTCTTGAGTTATAATAATAAATAACTTCTACCTATTTACAAAATAGGTCGCTTAAAGCTTCCAAGACTAAGATTTCCACATTTTCTTTTCTAGGAATCCTATAAGAGGTAAAAATACTAGGAATTTCAAGAAATAATAAACCGATGCTAGCTGTCCTAATATAATAAATGGATACTCTACTGGCTGCCTTCCTATCCACGTTAAAATAAAAAAATCGCCTACGAATAACCAAAAAAATACCTGGCTTAGAGGTCGATGTCTTCTAGATTTCTGTGGGGAGAGATGTAAAATAGGTACTAGAAATAAGACTAATATCGCTCTTACTAACGCTATAACTCCCCCTAGCTTTTTAGGTATTGACCGTAATATGGCGTAGGCGAAAAGAAAGTACCACTCGGGTTGAATATGTGGTGGAGTAACTAGTGGATTAGCTGGGATAAAATTTTCTGGGTCTCTTAGTCTTGTTGGATACAAAAGGGCCAGTCTCCCTAAAGCTATGAAAAATATTATGAAGCCAACTAGGTCCTTTGACGAAAAGTAAGTATGAAATGTTACCTTGTCATAGTCTGACGGTATCCCTAAGGGTTTATTAGATCCTGTTTCGTGTAAAAACAAGAGGTGTAAAATCCTTAAAAAGGCTAGTACAAATGGAAATAGGAAGTGGAAGACGAAGAATCGGTGAAGGGTTGGTTTGTCTACTGAAAAGCCTCCTCAAATTCATTGCACTATATCTTTACCTATATAAGGAACTGCTGTCACTAATTTAGTTATGACTGTGGCAGCTCAAAACGACATTTGACCTCAAGGAAGAACGTACCCGAAGAACGCTGTTAAAATAGATAGTAAAAACAGAACAACACCTATTTTTCAGGTCATTTGGTTTATGTAGGAACCATAATAAAGGCCTCGACCCATATGGAAATAGATACAGATAAAAAACATTGAGCCCCCTTTAGCATGGATTTTACGAAGGAGCCACCCATAATTAACATCTCGACAAATATGTCTGACTGATGAAAAGGCTAGGGAAATATCTGCAGTAAAATGCATTGCTAAAAATATACCAGTAATAATCTGCACTCCTAAGCATAGACCTATAAGTGAGCCGAATTTTCATCAGGCTGACAGATTACTTGGAGTAGGGAGGTCTCACAGAGATCTTTTTATAATCTTAATAATAGGATGTTTCTTTCGTATTGCTTTTTTCATAAAGAAATTGCGAAGTATTTATTTCGCGATTCTGGACTGACAGACCAGAGTTATAACTTAACTAAATTTCTTCTAAAAATTTAGTGTTGAGGAGATCGGTGCTAATTTTCATATTAGAATAAACAAAAGTAATTTGGCTATTACTATTGTCACGGTTATTAATTTTTTTTTTATAATCTCTCTTATAAATTTGTTAAAAATGATCTTTTTAGGTGATCATAAATTCATGTAAAATTTTATACAAATTTTAATATAGTAAAAGAGAGAAAGGAGTCTAGCCATAATCAATATACCTATTACTAAGAATTTTCTTTTTCCAATAATTTTATAGAAGATTATTCACTTATAAAAAAATCCTAGCAGGGGAGGAAACCCTGCTATCGATAAGATTCTTACTATAAAAGTAAACATTAGAGTAAAGTTCCCTGCCAATCTAACTCCCTTAGAAAGATGTTCTATAGCAAAAATTTTTCCCAGTCAGAATAAAGGTGTTACCATAATTATATAAGATAAGAATAGTAGTATACCTATTCAATTTTTTCTTGTTTTTGCAAATAATATTATCATTCAACCTAAGTGTGTTATCGATGATAGTGCGATTAACTTTCGTAACTGTGTCTGTTGAACCCCAAATATAGAACCTATTAGGACAGATGAAACCCCAATAATATAAAGAATAAAAAATGTTAAACTTTTATTAATAGAAATTATTATATAAAGAGGAATAATCTTGGATATAATTGAGACAAAAAATCCTTTTAGAAAATTTATTCCTTGCATGACATCAATAAATCAAAAATGTTTCGGAAATATCCCCATCTTAAGAGTTAAGGCAAATATAATAATTACTAACTCTAAGGTTTTGTAATACCCAATAATCAATAATTTCTCTGAATTCATATGTCGAAAAAGTATTCCTAATAATAATATTACTCTACCAGTTGCCTGAAATAAAAAATACTTTCTAGTTGCTTCAATGGAACGGGGCGTTATTTTTGATCTAAGAATTGGAATTAATGCTAGTCTTTTTAATTCAATTCATAACCATAAAACTAGTCAGTTTCTTGAGATCCTACATCCTAAAATTCTTAGCATAAGGGCTCCTATATAAAATAATAAGTTTTTCATAAAAATAGGACTAGATTTGAACTAGTTAAAAGTTAGTTATCGGCTAACTTTCCCTTCCGTTAGGGGCCTATTTAATAGTGAGGGGGAAGTTTCCCCACAATCAATCTTATTCTAAAATAACATAGGAGAAATGAAATTGTGAGAGGCAAAAAAGCCTTTCACATTAAGGTCATTAACTGATCATAGCGGATACGGGGAAACGATGCCCGTATTCATAAAAACGAAAATACTAAGAATGTAGTCTTTATAACTACCAAAATAATATTTATTAAAGCTATTTCTCTCGAAATTGTTCCCAAAAATAAAATGACTGTTAATAAGTTAATAAATATTATTTTGGCATATTCACCTATAAAAAATAAGGCAAACGGAGCCGCTGCATACTCTACTTTGTAGCCTGAGACTAATTCAGATTCTCCTTCTGCTAAATCAAATGGCGTTCGTTTTGTTTCTGCTAGGGATGAAATAAATCACATAAAAAATAAAGGTAAACAGGGTACTAATAAAATAACCCCTAGTTTTTGTAAGAGTGAAAACGATAAGAGTCTTCATCCACCCGCTATTATTATAAGTGGTAATAAGATCAGACCAAATCTTACCTCGTATGAGATTGCTTGAGCCACTGCTCGTAACGCACCTAGGAGGGCATACTTAGATTTTGAGGCTCATCCGGCACCAAGAATAGCATACACGGAAAGACTAGAAAAGGTTATAACAAAAAGGAGAGACAAGACTATTTTTAAGCCTCTGGCTTTTATTGGGGCAACTCTCCATAAAAGTAACCTTAAAAATATAAATATAGGAGGGGATATTATAAAAAATAATGGGGTTGATTTTGATGGCTTAAATTTTTCCTTTATAAATAACTTCATACCGTCTGCGAACGGTTGAAGGAGTCCCATAGGACCAACTAGGTTTGGTCCCTTCCGAAACTGCATATAGCCTAGTGTCTTTCGTTCTAATAAGGTTAGTATTGCTACTGCTAGGAGGACGGGAATAATAAAAAGTATAACTTTAACTAATTCAATTATTGATATTAAAAACCCTTTTATTAAATTTTTGATAAATTTCATATAATTATAGGGAAGAATTTCACTTCCAATTAAAGATTTTAAGTCTTTTGTTATCTTTTTAACTACTATAAAATATTAATTACCACTATAAATTATTAGGTTGGCAGGTATTTATCCCGCTACTCTTTGGTTAACGGCCAAATGCTCAAACATTAAACTTCAACCTAGGAAATAGGTAAAAGAATACCGTGAAAGTTTGGATTTCAAGTTGAGAGCTCAATACTCTTTTTCCTAATTTATAGTGATAGTTAAGAAATAATAAAGGATTTGCATTCCTTAGTCGGGCTTACTCCCTCATTATAATATCAGATATAGTTTAATAAAAATATTTGTTTTAGGCACAAAAGATGCTAAACTTTTAGTTATTTGAGTATTATAAGGTGTCCGAGATATTAGGTGCTGGTTTGTAAAACCAGTTACGAGGGTGACCTCTCTTATAAAAGAATAGCTATGATGAAAAGTATTGCTTTTACAATGCAGTGATGTCTGTTAAACTCAGACTTCTTTTATAAGCTTTAGGATTTATCCTCTAGTAGACTTGCAATCTAATGTGCTAAATACACTATAAAGCCGACTCTTGTAGTTTAAATAAAACAGTAGATTTTCTTCTTACAATTTCCTTGATAAAGGACAAGGGTTTTACTACCCCTATAAAAGAATTACTAAGATAGTTAAATGTAATAACAAGACTTTGAAGAAGTTTTATTGAGGTGTTAAATTCCTTCTCCTAGTAAAAGAATTTGGTTCTGGTTTTTATAATTAAGTTTTAAAAAGAATTATACATGTTAGTTAATAAGCGTTCCGGTGAGGATCCGAGAGAACTAAAGAATTGTTTTAATAAAATTCTTTTTATGAAGCGGAAGAGTGACCATTATTATAATAAAGGTAATAGGGCCATTAAGTATCATCACATCTACAGTAATAAATATTTAACCCTGCCTGTAAAGGCGATTAAATTGTATATAAAAAACTGGCGAAGATACCGTGCCAGCAGCCGCGGTTAAACGGACGGTTTTCTTAATATAATAAGTAGCTTAAGACAGAAAACCTTAATAAAAAAATAACAAGTTTCAAAGATTTAATGTGGTAATTAATTTTGTAACGAATTTTTTGTAAAAAAGGAGAAACTGTTAAGATTAGGAGGAAAACCGGGTTTTGATATCCCGTTATCCCTAAAATAAAAAGTTAATGCTGGTGGAGTACGAAGGAAATCTTTGAGAAACAAAGAACTTGGCGGTGATTTAATTCTGATCAGGGGAGCTTGTCTGAATAAAATGATAATCCACATTATACCTAACCTCTTCTTGAAAATCAGCCTCTATATCATCGTCATTAAGTTTTCACTATAAATTATGAAGGCAAAATTACTAAATAAGTCATATGTCAGATCGAGATGGAGCTAATGAAGAGGGGAAGATGGGCTACAATATCTCTCAATAAATAATTTTAATGAAAAATTGGATGCTTTTATGAAATCAAAAGGCTAAAAAAGGACTTGATAGTAATGTTAATAAGAGAAAAGTTACATGAAATAAGCTCTAAATTGCGTACACATCGCCCGTCACCTGCGGGGTAAAACCTGGAGTAAGTCGTAACAAAGTAGGCGTACCGGAAGGTGCGGCCTGGTCAATTGCAAAGGTAGTTTATTAAAATATAGACTTTGGGTGTCTAAGATATTAGCTTTCTAATTCTTTGAAAAATTTTTTGTAAAATAAGTTAACAAAACTGTTGGGCTCATGTCCCAAATATAGAAATGAAAACTTTCTTTTTACCCAAAATTTTTTTAACAAAAATAATAGGATAAATATATTTTATAAATTTTTATAAATGATTAATAATAAAATATTAATATAAAACATAAAATTTTAGTAAAGTTTATTAAAAATTTTTATATACCTATAAATAAAAACTTTGAAGGTAATTTGAATTAAAATAAAATTAAGTAAAAAAAAGAAAGAATTAATCTTTACCTTTTGTATTATGGGAAGCTAAAATAAAAATTAATATTAATTTTTAACGAAACAGTATGAGTTATTTGTTTCCCTAAAATTGTTAGGAAGTCTAACTGTAGAAAAAGTAAGGCTAGAGGGACAAATGGTAATGAAATGTTAATCGAATACTGTAATAGCTTTTTCTTAGGGAAATTAGTGTAAGCTAAAATAGAAATTTTTCTTTGGATAATTTGTTGGCTGATCAACATATTATTGGAGGTAATAACCTTAAGTTAGAAGAAAGGACAATAAAACTATTTGATATTATTAGTAGTAGGATTCAAGCATTCTTCTAGAAAGAGAGCGTTTGAGCTTCTTTTAATATAAAGATAAATTATTGAAATAAAAATCCGTTCTTTCCGCTCTGTACCTGAGTAATAAAAAAGTTTTATGAAATAATGGCTTTATTAGTAAGATTAGCTCACTTTAAGTTATAAAAATAGTTGTAATAAAAAAAGTATTACTAAAAAATTATATTCTTATCTTAGAGGGTTTTATAAATTTAATATTAGGAGAGGAACTCGGCAAAAATTTTTCTCGCCTGTTTACCTAAAACATCGCCCTTGGAATTAATATCAAAGGGTCCTGCCTGCCCGGTGATCTTAAAAGATTAAACGGCTGCGGTACTCTGACCGTGCAAAGGTAGCATAATCATTTGCCTGTTAATTCCAGGCTGGAATCAACGGCTAGACGAAGAAAATACTGTCTTTCTTAATAAAATTTTGAATTTAGTATTCTGGTGAAGAAACCAGAATTTTATAGTGGGACGAGAAGACCCTATTGAGCTTTAATATTTAATTATTAAAATAAATAATTAGTATATTTTAGTTGGGGCAACTAACTTTTTAGTAAGACAAAGTTAAAAATAATAAATTAAATTTTATAATGACCCAAAATAATTTTGGTAAAAAGAAAAAGTTACCATAGGGATAACAGCGTAATTTTCTTTGAGAGTACATATTGACAAGAAAGTTTGCGAACTCGATGTTGGATCAAGATATCCTAAAGGTGCAGCAGCTTCTAAGGGTGGGTTTGTTCAACCTTTAAACTCTTACGCGATCTGAGTTCAGTCCGTTGTAAGACAGGACAGTTTCTATCTACTAAAATTTTCTTTTTGTACGAAAGGACTCTAGAAAAATAAATTAAGGTTTTAACCTTTTTATAAAAAAAATAAGAAAACATAAAACTAAAAAATAAGTACTTTTATCATAAAATTATTTAAAAATTTTAAAAAAGTAAAAAAATGGACTAAAATAAAATAAATGGTAAGGGTACCCCCTTGTGTTAAATTTTTATTGACATTTTCCCTTCCAAAAAGTTTTTTTAAAATAAGTAAAGAAGGAGGTTTTATCAATAAAAGTGATTTTAAGTGTTAAAATTTTATAAATTAATAAAAAAAGAGACAAAAAAGTGTTATATCATAAAATTATTTAAAAATTTTAAAAAAGTAAAAAAATGGACTAAAATAAAATAAATGGTAAGGGTACCCCCTTGTGTTAAATTTTTATTGACATTTTCCCTTCCAAAAAGTTTTTTAAAAATAAGTAAAGAAGGAGGTTTTATCAATAAAAGTGATTTTAAGTGTTAAAATTTTATAAATTAATAAAAAAAGAGACAAAAAAGTGTTATATCATAAAATTATTTAAAAATTTTAAAAAAGTAAAAAAATGGACTGAATAAATCTTGTAAGTATAAATAGTACTTCTGATTTCCAATCAGAGAGATTGCATAATTGCAAACAAGATAAACTAAATTACCCCTATAAACAAAACTATAAAAAAAGAATAATAATATATATAGGAAAGAAGTGACTAAGATAATATTTGAGGGTGTAAGATCTATTTCTGTGAACTAGCTTATAAATCTAAGGGAGATAAACGACGTAAATGGTACCAAACCTCAATTGGAGTGAAGGGAAGCGAAGCTTTTATGAGCGGAAATAATGACCGGAGCCGAGATGAACTGAGAGATATTACTAAGCGTTAGTAGGTAAGTGATATAGCGAAGTGAGACGAGCCGATCGGGAAAAGTTGATGGCGGCAAGGGAGTCGATAGCGACCGACCTAGATAACAACGATAACGAACGAAGTGAAGTGGTAGTTAAAGAAAGTCAAAAGAAAAATAGAAAAAAGTACTTATTACGGTATCCATATCGAGAACTAGGTGTCTTAGATTAGGAACGTTATGTATCCCTAAAACCAGTGGCCATTTGGGTCTATGAACAGTCCCCAAGATACCTATTAGATCTATGAACAGTCCCCAAGATACCTATTAGATCTATGAACAGTCCCCAAGATACCTATTAGATCTATGAACAGTCCCCAAGATACCTATTAGATCTATGAACAGTCCCCAAGATACCTATTAGATCTATGAACAGTCCCCAAGATACCCCCCCCCTCCTTTAGCTGCCATATTTTTTACCTCTATAAATGATTGAGTTAATAGTTATGATAATTTTATTGGGTAGATTAGTTTTGGTTTTTAGTGGTTCACCTTACTTTGGTCTCTTTGGTGTACTAATACAATCGATAGGCTTTTCTTTATATCTATTTTTCTGCGGCTTACCATTTTTTGGTTTACTTATGGTCTTAGTGTATGTGGGAGGTATGATGGTAGTCTTTTTATTCTCTACAATATTATCAGCGGAGCGATATCCTGGAACTAGTTGGAGAGAGTTTTTTGTTTTTTCCTTGTGTTTAATTCTTCTAGTTTATCCATCTCTGAGTTCTTGGCATTTGTTTGGTTCTCCTCTTTCTCTAGGTGGGTTAAGGAGAGAATTAGGTTATATGGAGGTATTTAAATCTCTAGGTCTTTTAACTTGTCTTATAGCTTTTGTTTTATTAGTGGCTTTGGTAGTAGTCCTGATAGTGGGATTTGAACATAGGGAGAGAAGTCTTCGTAAGCTCTAAAAAGAGTACTTTAAGCAGCTATTACAATTAATTAACTAATATAAAAATTATGACTATAAATATCAACCTTATTAGGAACTTAAAGTATCTTGGTATTAAGGAGTTGTGTATTTTTAATAAGTATTTAGATAAAAAAATTGTTGTCTTTTTTATTGTTGTTGCTCCTAGGAATGATGTTCATCCTTGGTCTAGTGTTCGTAATACCCCTTCTATCCTTAGCTTTAAGGTCTTGATAATTCTTTTACTGTGAAAAATTTTTACGTAAAATCATTTTTTACTCAAAAAGTTAATAGTTCTTTGGGAGTGAAGTTTAATATTATTAAAAAGTTTTTTTAAAATAGATACTGAGGCGTATAATAACATTATTAAGGGAGTTATCTTTTTGAGGAGAGGAATATTCATTGTCTCTTTTTTTATTAAACAAACAGATATTATCCAACCAGATAAAAACACTCCTCTTGCCAGTCGAATTAGAGGTTTTGTTAGTTTAGGTTTTTCCTCAGAAATAGGTTTTATTGGTCTCGTTTTGGTCTTGGTAAACGCAATGAAGTATATGAGACGTAATCTATATATAGCGGTCATCAGTGTTGCTATCATCGCTAATAGAACACTAACTCCTTTTGATATATTATATTGTCTTGCTTCTAAAATTAGGTCCTTGGAGTAATACCCAGCTAGGTAGGGGAGACCACAGAGGGCTAGTCTTCCTATAATTATACAACTTGTTGTAATTGGAAGAGAAGAAGATCTTTTTCCCATCTTTCGTATGTCTTGTTCTTTTTTAAATTTGTGAATAATTCTACCTGAACAAAGAAAAAGAAGAGCCTTAAAAAAAGCGTGGGTACAAATGTGAAATAGGGCTAGTTCTGGAATTTTTATTCCTATGGCTACCACCATTAGGCCTAGTTGTCTGGTAGTAGAGTAGGCCACTATCTTCTTTATGTCATATTGTGTTAGTGCTATTCTGGCGGTGAACAAGGCAGTTATGGCACCTAATATTCTGATGAGAGCTAAAGCTCAGGGGAAATGGTTAATTATGCTTCTACAGCGAAACAATAAAAATACACCTGCGACAACCATAGTTGATCTATGTAGAAGAGCGGATACTGGGGTTGGACCTTCCATCGCTGCTGGTAATCATGGATGTAGTCTAAATTGTGCAGACTTTCCAGCAGCAGCCAATATTATACCTAAGATAGCAATATAAATAGGTGTTGATTTTCTTGAAAAAAAAATAATTTCTTTCAGTTTTCATGAATTAAATTTAAGCATTGCTATCACCATAAATAAAACCATTCCTCTATCTCCTATACGTTTATAAATTATTGCTTGTAGAGCTGAGCTGTTGGCATCTGATCGGGTAAATCATCATCCTATTAAGATAAATGACATAATTCCCACTCCTTCTCAACCAATAAATAGCATAAACAGGTTTTTTGAAGATACTAGAATCAACATAAATAATAAAAATAGTATTAAAGTTTTTATGAATGCTCTCTTGTTGGGATCTTTATCCATATAATATTGGGAAAATTCTATAATCGATCATGTTACGAATAGTCCAACTGCTGAAAATATTACCAAGGGAAAGTCTATAAAGACTGATAATGAGAAATTTTGTAGTCCTCATGTTAGCCATTTTAGTTTAATAATAAAGGAGGGTAGTCCATTTAGAAATCATATTGCTAGAATAATTCCTGAGACTATCGAAGATTTCATTAGTAATTTTACTGGGCTAAATTTATTTTTCTTTTTGTAAAATTTTAAAATTAAAAAGAAGCTAAATGATGTTAGAATTATAAGTCTTAATATCATCAGAAGTACCACGGAATTAAACCGCGAATTCTTTAACTTAGCAGGTTAAGAATAATCTATTACTCCTGGTCGACATAAGGAAATTAACCTTAATCTTTAGAATCACAATCTACTATTTTTAATAAACTATCGTCGATCTAGGATATAAGTTTTGGGGATAGAATTATTAAAAACAAAGGAATTAAATGTAAGGTTATAGTGAGGTTTTCTCGTTGACAGATTCTACTTTTCATTAATTTTCACTTATGTCTCCAGCCTCTTTTTAGAAATTGGTAAATTGATAATCTAAATATTCTTGTAAATACAATGCCAGCGGCTATTGGAAGGTAAGAAATTAGACTTCATTTTAATATTGAGGTAAAGGACAAAATTTCCCCCATTGCTTTAGGTAGGGGTGGTAGTCCTAATTTTGCTGCGGCGAAAGTTAACCAAAATAAAGGTAAAAGTCTTACAATCGACTTTAGTCTTCGTTTTACAAGTAAAATTCGAGTTCCTCTTCGCTCATAAAAAATGTTTGCTAAAGCAAATAATGCTGAAGATACTATTCCGTGGGCTATCATTATTATTATCCTTGCCTTTAGACCTCATTCTGTACCGGTAGATATTCCCGCTATCATAAAGCTCATGTGAGAAACCGATGAGTAGGCTATAAGGGACTTAAGGTCTGTTTGCGTTATACAAATTAGTCTTGTCAATATTCCCCCTCAACAACAGAAGAAAATTAAAGCTCTTGATACTTTTCTCGTGAGTGATTCTCAAAAGAAACCATAAATACGAATAAACCCATACCCTCCCATCTTTAATAGTATTGCTGCTAGTATCATTGAACCAGCTACTGGTGCTTCTACGTGGGCCTTAGGTAATCATAAATGGAAGGTAAATATGGGGACCTTAACTAAAAAGGCTAATATACAGAATATCGTTAGAGTAGGAGATACAATTAATGACGGTTTTCATTTTGAGGATATAAGACTTGTTTTATAATTTCTTTTATAAATAGTAATAAGGCCTATGAGAAGGGGTAGGGAGCTAATAAGGGTATAAAATAAAAAGTAGTAAGAAGCTTCAATTCGCTCCTTCTGCATGCCTCATCGAGAAATCAAAAGAAGGGTTGGTATTAAAGTTGCTTCAAAAGCTATGAAGAAGATTATAAGGCTTGATGTTGAAAAGGTGACTATTAAGGCCATTAAAATAATTAATTTATAAAGAATAAAACTTCGTTGTTTGTTTATTCTTTTGGGTGATAGCCTATTAATCCTGGCCATTATAGACACAGGAATTAATCAACATCTTAAAACCACTAAAGGTGTGCTTATAGAGTCTAGAGTCAAAGATAAGGATAGATGTTTTCATATTATTTTTTTAGTACCTCTATAAATAAAGGTTGATAATAAAAATATAAAAGAGGAATTAACTATTGATATGCATCATAACTTTTTCTTAGGTGTAATTCAAGATGCTAAAATTATGCCTAAGGTCGTAACTATAATTGTTATCATTTTTAATTTTTTGCTCACTCTAAACCCCCTTTTACTCATTCGTATATTAAGCCTATAGTTAAAATTATGATAAATATAACAAAAGTTAACATTGTTCTTTTAGGTTTAATAAGAAGAGCTGATAGAGGTAATGGTAATAAAATTGCTATTTCTAAGTCAAATAGAAGAAATAAAAGTGCTACCAGAAAAAATCGAAAGGAAAAGGGTAATCGAGAAGATTTAATGGGGTCGAAGCCACATTCGTATGGAGAGGTCTTCTGTAAGTCCAGACTATTAGTTGGTAATATTTGACCTATTAAAAATAATATTCTTGTTAAAGTTAGTATAAATATTAAAAATTGAATGGTTAATTTCATCAGAAGAAGGTTGGCAGATTGTAATGTAATTAGCTTGAAACTAAAATGATGCAGGTTTGATTCCTGTACCTTCTTAAGCTCCACCTCATCAGTAAATACAAATAAATAAAAAAATTCATACTACGTCAACAAAATGTCAGTATCAAATTGCGCACTCATAACCCACATGGTGATTGAGGGAGAAATGGCCTCGAACAAGTCGCAATAAACATATACACAAGAATGTTGTGCCTACTATAACATGGAGTCCATGGAATCCTGTTGCCACAAAAAATACTCTCCCATAAACTCTATCGGCTATGGTAAAACTTGCTTCTCAATATTCATAGGCTTGAAGAGATGTAAATCATAGACCCAGTAGTACTGTTATTAAGAGGGAACTTCATGCTTCACTTCCTTCCCCTTCTCGTAGGCTGTGGTGTGATCAGGTTAGAGATGCACCTGAAGATAAAAGTACTGCAGTTTTTAAAAGAGGTACACCTCAAGGATTAATTGATTTTATCCCTTGAGGTGGTCATGACATACCAATTTCTGCTGTAGGAGATAGTGCTCTGTGAAAAAAGGCTCAGAAAAAAGAAAAGAAGAACATAATTTCTGATACTACAAAAAGAATAAAACCTATCTTAAGGCCACGAACTACGAACGAAGTATGCATACCTAAGAAAGTGGCTTCTCGTACTACGTCTCGTCATCAAAGCGTCATAATTATTATTAAAGTTAATATTCCTAGAGCTGCGGTTTTTATTGAGTCACCTTGAAATCATGAGACTAATCCTGCTGTTGTAACCATTGCTCCTATGGCGGCACCAAGGGGTCAAGGTCTTCGATCTACCATATGAAATGGGTGTTGGTGTATAAATGTTTTCTTCATCTTTTTAACTTTTAATTTTTTCTTCTAGGTAGTTCTTTCTTAATATAAGAAAAACTGTAGCTTGTATAAAGGCTACTGCTATCTCTAATATTAATAAAACTAATATAAGAGAAAATGAAATTATACCTAAATATAAGTTATATTTAATAGCTTCGGCTATGGTGCAAGAACATAAAAAGATTAATAGATGCCCGGCTAAAAGATTTGCACCTAATCGAAAACCTAGTGTTAGAGGTTGAATACAAAGTCTTATTGTTTCAATTATTATCATAACTGGTACTAGATATATAGGTGTTCCCTGTGGTAAGAGATGTCTTACCTTTTTCTTTCAGTTATCCTTAAACCCAGCTATATTAACCATTAGTCAGATTGGCAAAGATAAGCCGAAAGTAAATCTAAGGTGTGATGTCTGTGAAAAAGTATATGGGATTAAACTCATTACTTTAAAGCTAAGACAAATTAAAAATAAAGAAAATAATCAATTTGCTCAGGGTTTTGTCTTTTTTTTTATGTTAGTGAGTAATAAAGTTCAAAGACTTTTGAGGAATATTAAAGGGGAGTTTCTTCGTCTAATAATTCAGTGAGTCTTGGTATTTAATCAAATTCATGATAGTGCTATTGTACTCCCAATAAAAGTTAAGGAAAAAATTGAAATCTTAACTGGTATAAATTGGTCAAAAATGTTTTTTATGATTATCATGGTCATTTTATTTTATTAAATTTATTTTTTCTTATACTTCTTTTATTAATTTTTGTTTTATTAATAATTTTTTGTGTGGATGTAAAAACTAGAAAAAACATAGATCAGCATGTTGCTAAATTTATTAGTCAAATAGTAAAGTCAAGTTGTGGCATTTTTTAGTAGTGGCTATTCTCCACTTTCGTATGATTAAGAGTCATAAACTTTTTATAAGATAACTAAAATATTCTTAAGCTTCAATGACGTCATTACATCAGTTATAAAAAGTTTCTTGGTTAACTGACTCTACTACTATTGGCATAAAACTATGATTTGCTCCACATATTTCGGAGCATTGACCATAAAATATCCCGGGACGGTCAATCTTAACAAACATTTGATTGAGGCGTCCTGGGACTGCATCCATCTTTAAACCTAATTGTGGGACAGATCAAGCGTGTATAACATCAGTTGAGTAAGTAATAACTCGAATGTCAGTTTTGTAAGGTAGAACTAGTCGATTATCTACTTCTAATAATCGTGGGAGACCTTCTTGTGTAATGTCTTCTAAGTGAACCATATAGGAGTCAAATTCAAGTCGCTGATTATCTCAAATTTCATATGTTCAGTATCATTGGTGACCTATAGTCTTTACAGTAATGTCCGGTTTTGTTCCCTCATCCATTCAATATAACAATTTTATGGATGGGATAGCTAGAGCAATCAAAATAAAACTAGGTGAAATAGTTCATCATAATTCTACTTGTTGCTTTTCAGTAAACTTTCAGTGTGTAGGTGCTGCAAATAGTAGAAGAGTTAAGCCATAAATAATAAGTATGGTAATAAATACTACAAAAATCATAGCATAGTCATGAAAGTGGTGAAATTCCCCCATTACATAAGAGGCAGCATCTTGAAATTTTAGTTGTAGAGGATGTGACATATTTATTTCTTTAATAAATTAATAGACTTAATTCTTTTAGTTTTAAATTTTCGAGATATTAAAGCTAAAATAGATATCCCTACTCTAGCTTCTATTGCTGAAAGTGTTAATAAAAAAAGAGAAAATGAAAAATTAATTTTATAATTGAGATTTAGAGATGAAATAATATTTAGGATTATTAATTTTAATAATATTAATTCTAAAGCAATTAATATTGAAAGAAGAAACTTCTTTTTGTAAATAATACTAATCATAGCTGATAAAAATGAGAAAGTTACTATTAATAAAATTAGTTTCATAGAGAAGTTCTAAACTTTGTTAGAATTAAGTGAGCCGAAATCACTAGTTTTTTTTAAACTAACTTCTTATTATGAAATTATTCTCTTATTAATTCTATTTCATGAGATAGGCATTTCTTTAAATGTATGTTCTTGAGGGGGGTAAATAGGATAATGTCATTCTAATTTAGAAATAGCTTCATTAGTTCTAGTATTAATTTTATTATTGCTTAAAGAAAGCGCTACAATAGTGAGAAAACCTATGGTACCAATAAATGATAATAGGGAGCCTAAAGAAGAAACTGTTTTTCAAAAAGTAAATGCATCTGGGTAATCAGAATATCGTCGTGGCATTCCCGCTAATCCTAGGAAATGCTGAGGAAAAAATGTCAAGTTAACACCAATAAACATAAGAATAAAATGAGTTGTGGCTCTAGTGTGGTCTAATTTAGCTCCTGTAAATAAGGGAAATCAGTGGTTGAATCCCCTAAATATAGCAAATACTGCTCCCATTGATAAAACATAATGAAAGTGAGCAGTTACATAGTACGTGTCATGAAGGGCTACTTTTAATGATGAATTAGATAAAACTATACCAGTAAGACCTCCCACAGTAAAAAGGAAAATAAACCCAATTGCTCACATTAGAGAAGGATGAGCTTTTTTGATATTAAAAGGTACACCTTGAAGTGTCGCTAATCACCTAAATACCTTAACACCTGTAGGAATAGCAATAATCATTGTTGCAGCGGTAAAATAAGCTCGCGTATCAACATCAAGACCCACAGTAAACATATGATGAGCCCATACAATAAACCCTAAAATACCAATTGTAATCATGGCGTACATCATACCTAGATAACCAAATGGTTGTTGCTTTCCTGTGCGATTAGTTACTACATGGGAAATTATACCAAAACCTGGTAATATTAAAATATAAACTTCAGGATGGCCAAAAAACCAGAATAAGTGTTGAAATAAAATTGGGTCTCCCCCTCCAGTCGGGTCAAAAAATGAAGTATTAATATTACGATCAGTTAATAACATAGTAATTGCTCCTGCTAGTACCGGGAGTGATAACAATAATAAGAAAGTTGTTATTAAAATAGATCAAACAAATAGAGGAGTACGATCCATTGTCATCCCAGGAGCTCGCATATTAATTATAGTAGTTATAAAGTTAATTGAGGCCATTATTGAGGAAGCACCAGCTAGATGTAAAGAAAAAATTGCTAAATCAACACATCCACCAGCATGGGCCACTGGACCTGAAAGAGGGGGATAAACTGTTCAACCTGTTCCCACCCCTCTTTCATTACCAGCTGAGGCAACTAGAAGAAGAAATGAAGGGGGAATTAATCAAAAACTCATGTTTTTCATTCGAGGGAAGGCCATGTCAGGAGCTCCAATCATTAAAGGCACTAGTCAATTTCCAAATCCTCCTATCATTATAGGCATCACCATAAAAAAGATCATAATGAAAGCATGCGCTGTTACAATAACTTTATAAGTTTGATCTTTCTGTATAAGAGATCCCGGTTGTGATAATTCTACTCGAATAATTTTTCTCATGGCAGTTCCCACTGTACCAGCTCATGCACCAAAAATTAAATATAAAGTTCCAATGTCCTTGTGTTTAGTTGAAAAAAATCAGCGGCTAATATATAAATTAAATTTTGATCTATATGTTTTCAT